CAAGCTATTAGTGCAAAAGTAGCTGAATACAACCAACTATCATTAAGAATTTCATCTTTAGACCAAAAGCAGGCTAAAGGTGGAATACCAGAAAGAGAAAGTGTACCTAAAAAAAAAGACGTTTTTGTAATGGGTATATATTTTCCTAACCCTCCCATAAGAACCATATTTTGACTTTTGTAGGGTGAATAGCCAACAAGCCTTTCCATTGAATGAATAATGGATCCTGATCCTAAAAATAATAATGCTTTTGAATAGGCATGAGTTATCAAATGGAATAAAGCATTTCGATAAGATCCCATACCGAGAGCTAACATCATATAACCCAATTGGGACATTGTGGAATATGCTAAACCTCTCTTAATGTCTTTTTGAGCAAGAGCTAAAGTAGCTCCTAATAAGACTGTTATTATTGCTATCAACGAGATTAAATTCATTATGGGGGGTATAACTATGAAAAGAGGAAGAAGCCGAGCTACAAGAAAAATTCCCGCTGCTACCATAGTGGCAGCGTGTATAAGAGCAGAAATGGGAGTGGGCCCCTCCATAGCATCAGGCAACCAGACATGAAGGGGAAACTGTGCAGATTTAGCAACGGAACCGGCAAATAATAGAACAGCACACAAAGTAAGAAATAAAGGATTTACTTCATTAGTATAAATCAAGTTATTCACTATTTCGAATAAATCCTCAAATCCAAAACTACCCGTTATCCAATAAAACCCTAAAATTCCTAATAATAAACCAAAATCTCCTACCCGATTAGTTACAAAAGATTTTTGACAAGCATTTGCCGCAAGAGGTCGTGTGAACCAAAAACCAATTAAGAGATAAGAAGATATCCCAATCAATTCCCAAAAAATATAAATTTGTATCAAATTAGAACTAGTAACTAATCCTAACATTGAAGTACTAAAAAAATTAATATAAGTGAAAAATTTCAAATAAGATTGATCATGAGCCATATAATTATCACTATAAAAAAGAACTGTAATTCCAACGGTAGTGATTAATATTGACATAATAGAAGTAAGTGGGTCTAGCAAATAACCCAATTCTAAAGAAAAATCGTTAGTAATGAGCCAAGACCATACATATTGATAAATAGAATTGCTATTTATTTGCTGACTAGACAAGTTGGTTGAAAAAACCAAGATTATACTTAACAATAAAACACTCTGAAAAGACCACATACGACGAAGTCTGATTGTTGTTGTTGGAAAAAGAAGAAGACCTAACCCTAGAAATATAGGAACTGGAAGTGGAATAAAAGGTATAATCCACCCATATTGATATGTCTGTTGCATAAAAAGTTTTTTTTTAATTCTTAGTTTCCTAATTGATTTTTATTGTTTCCGATTCATCAGATCTTACCTCTTTGAGAGGAATAACTAAAAGGGAAGATATGCACTAAGTAAAACTACCAAAATATATAATTTTTCTTATTATTTATTTCTTTTTCTAATTTTCTTCTAAATACTTCAAATATTCAACTCAAGAAATTACAATCGGTCAAATCTTAGGAAACTAAGAAATAAGCATACGAATTAATAAAAAAAATTTTAAGTGGATTCTAGGAAATATAAAAAGTTAAAAAAATGAAACCTTCTACATTTATTATATTTCTTTTTTTTTTTTGAAGATAATATAAATTAGCAAATAAATCGAATGAATATATGAATATAATAGGAAGGAAGAACTTCTTTTGAACAATACATGTCTTTCACATTCAACTAGAACAATAAGGAATTTTTTTAAAATGGCAGTTCCAAAAAAGCGTATTTCTACATCAAAAAAACATATTCGTAAAAATTTTTGGAAAAGAAAGGGATATTGGGCCGCTTTAAAAGCTTTTTCATTAGGTAAATCTCTTTTGACTGGAAATTCAAAAAGTTTTTTTGTGCAGCAAACAAAAAAGAAATAAGTAATAAAGTTGCAATTGTCTGAATGCATTCAAAAATTGACTCATTTATTCTTTAATTGACTCAACTCACTAGATAGAGATAGTGGAAATTTTAATTATATTTTATAGGATAATTTTAGAGGAAATATAAAATGAAACTCAGCTTACTCTTTTATCTTTTATTTTCTAGTCGTTACTTTTAGACTTTTAGATTATTTACTAAATTCAGTAAAAAAAGAACTAACACCCTTTTACTTTTACTGAATTTAGTAAATACAAATAATTTTTTATTAAAAAAAAGTATTTGTTGCTAACAAACGAATGAACACAATAAAATATTTTTTTGCGTGAATTTTTCTATTTCCCCGGAGGGGAAGCTTAGTTTCTCCATCAACACACTTTTTGTTACATTTACTAGAAAAAATACGATAATTTTTTGTTTTATCTCTCTTTTTTTATCTATAGACTATTAGGGGTCTTAAGATATTTGGTTAAGTGAATTAACCAACAGTTTGAAATACTTTCAAATAACTTTATTATTTTTTATTTGTAGGAATTAATATATAAATTACTTATATATCTTCTACTATCAACTCAATTAAATAAAAATTTTAGTAAGAACTTTTAATAAGAACAATGTATCTAGTTTGGATGTCTTCTTTTTCTTTTTTTTTTTATTTCAGGAAAGAAATGAAACAAAAGAATTTTTTTTAGGTTATCAATGAAAAAAAAAAACAGAAAAAAGGTTCATTAAAATTGAAAAAGTAAAACAAAACCATTTTTAGTTATATCCCTTGATTGACTCTTACTTGAGATTTTAGGTTCGAATTATCTAGTTACAATACAATTCTAGAGTAGCCGGAAACCCACGAAAACCCCCAAGTCCCTAAACTAACGAACGTTAAAATCCCTAAAAGAAACTAAAAAAATTACTCTTAATGGACTGCTAAATTCTCGACGATTGCTTATTCATTAGTTATTATAAGTTGAACACAAGCCGCTATGGTGAAATTGGTAGACACGCTGCTCTTAGGAAGCAGTGCTAGAGCATCTCGGTTCGAGTCCGAGTAGCGGCATGTCACCCTTTCACTTTTAAAAAGAATAAATAGATTCTATAATTAATTCAACTCTTGAGTTGCATTTAAGCAACGCATTTTTTAAGATTTTGTATGATATTTTCAACCTTAGAACATATATTAACACATATTTCCTTTTCAATTCTTTCAATCGTAATTCTAATTCGTTTGACAACCCTTTTTTTTGTAGATGAAGTGGTACAATTATCTCATTTGTCCGAAAAGGGCTTGCTAATTAGTTTTTTCTGTATAACAGGATTATTAGTTACGCGTTGGATTTATTCGGGTCATTTTCCACTAAGCGATTTATATGAATCACTAATCTTCCTATCATGGAGTTTTTCCATTATTCATATAATTCTCTATTTCAAAAAAAAGAACAATTTTTTAAGCATAATAACGAGTTCAAGTGCTGTTTTTACTCAAGGCTTTTCGATGTCAGGACTTTTAACTGAAATACACCAATCTTCAATATTAGTACCTGCTCTTCAATCCGAATGGTTAACAATGCACGTAACGATGATGATATTGGGTTATGCGTCCCTTTTATGTGGATCATTATTATCAGCAGCACTTCTAGTGATTACATTTCGAAAAAGCATAACAATTTTCTGTCTTTTTTGTCAAAGTCATTTTTTATTACACGATTCATTTACCTTTGGTAAAATTGAATATATCGGCGAAGGAAATAATCTTTTAAAAATACAAAAAAATTCTTTTTTTTTCGCCAAGAATTATTACAGATCACAATTGATTCAAGAATTGGATTATTGGAGTTATCGGGTTATTAGTTTAGGGTTTCTATTTTTAACCATAGGTATTCTTTCGGGAGCAGTATGGGCTAATGAAGCATGGGGGTCGTATTGGAATTGGGACCCAAAAGAAACGTGGGCATTTATTACTTGGATCATATTCGCGATTTATTTACATACTCGAACAAATCGAAACTTGCAAGGAGAAAATTCGGCAATTGTAGCGTCTATAGGCTTTCTTATAATTTGGATATGCTATTTTGGGGTCAATCTATTTGGAGTAGGGTTGCATAGTTATGGTTCCTTTACTTTAACATATAATTAAATTCACGAACGTATCTTACGACTACAACAGAGTATGTTGCATATAAAATTTTTTTGTGAACCAACACGAACCATATGAATCGATACACTATTGTATTGATTCATACGGTTCGTATCCATGTGGTTTTCAATTTTCTTTACTTAAAAATACTTCTAAATTTTTTTTAACATAGTATTTTTAAGTTTAGTTATGAAAACCATTTAGAAAAAAATTAGATAGAATAATTTCTACCCTGTCAACCGACAGTGAAAAAATGAAATCCGGGTACATACCAATACTTAGGACGGGTAAAAAGAGAGAAATTGAAAGAAATAACTCTCGTGGTCCTGAATCAAAAAAATAAGAGTTTTGAGCATTAAAAAACTTGTATCCGTAGAACATCTGTCGTGACAGAGATAATGAATAAATAGGAGTTAATATGATTCCAATTGCCATTAGAGAAGTAATTAGCATTTTTGGCAGCCAAAAATATTTTTGGCTGGTAATTATTCCAAAAAAAACTACCAATTCGGCAACAAAGCCACTCATACCCGGTAATGCAAGCGAAGCCATCGAAAAGCTACTGAACATCGTGAATACTCTTGGCATTGGGATAGCCATTGCGCCCATTTCGTCAAGATAAACAAGACGTATTCTATCATAAGTCGTCCCTGATAAGAAAAAGAGTGCAGCACCAATAAATCCATGAGATATTATTTGTAAAAGAGCTCCATTAAGACCTGTATCACTTATCGAACCAATTCCTATAATTATAAAGCCCATATGAGATATAGACGAATACGCTACTCTTTTTTTTAAATTCCGTTGGCCAAGAGATGTTGAAGCCGCATAGATTATTTGGATTGTGCCCACTATTACTAACCAAGGGGAAAGTAGATAATGGGCGTGAGAAAATAATTCCATATTGATACGAATCAACCCATATGCTCCCATTTTTAATAAGATTCCAGCTAGGAGCATACAAGTACTATAATGTGCTTCTCCGTGGGTATCTGGTAACCATGTATGTAAAGGTATAATCGGTGATTTGACAGCAAAAGCAATAAAAAAACCAATATAGAATAGTATTTCTAAGACCCCAGGATACGACTGATTAGTCAATGTTTCAAAATTTAATGTTGGCTCATTAGAACCATATAAACCGATACACAGAACTCCCATTAATAGAAAAACGGAGCCTCCAGACGTGTATAAAATAAATTTTGTAGCCGAATACAGACGTTTCTTTCCTCCCCACATGGATAGAAGTAGATAAACCGGAATTAATTCTAACTCCCACATGATGAAAAAAAGTAAAAGGTCTCGAGAAGAAAATGATCCTATTTGCCCGCTGTACATTGCTAACATCAGGAAATGAAATAATCGAGAGTCTCTAGTAACCGGCCAAGCCGATAAAGTAGCTAAAGTGGTGATGAATCCTGTTAGTAAAATGGGTCCTATAGAAAGTCCATCTATTCCTAATCTCCAATGGAAATCAAAAAAACGGACCCATTTATAATCCTCCACTAATTGTACTAATGGATCATCTGGTTGGAAATGATAACAAAATGTATAGGCTATTAAAAGGAATTCTAAGATGCATATACAAATAGTATACCAACGAATTATCCTATTTCCCTTATGTGGAAAAAAGAAAATTAAGGAACCCGCAGATATTGGAAAAACTACAATTAGCGTTAACCAAGGAAAAAAATTCGTGGTAAAGACAAGATATACTTGGACCAGAAAACCCGTGCTCATAAGAATATTATGAGCACAAATTTTGTCGGTAAAAAAAAGAAACTAAAATGGGTTATGGGTTCAAGTCTAGTTTTCTAGAGCGTATTAATAAGTTAGCCCCATACTGCGAGTTGTTTCATGCCATAAATAAACTCGAACACTCAAGAAATCCGTTGGACAGGCAGATTCGCATCTTTTACAACCAACGCAGTCTTCTGTTCTTGGAGCAGAAGCGATTTGTTTTGCTTTACATCCGTCCCAAGGTATCATTTCTAATACATCAGTTGGGCAAGCTCGGACACATTGAGTACATCCTATACATGTATCATAAATCTTTACTGAATGTGACATTGGATCTATACATTTTTGAACGTTATAAGATTTCGATCTGGTAATCTTAGAAACAAACCATATATTTAGATACCAGACGAATCAACAAGTTATCAGAATTTTTCTAATCAATCTATTTCTGGATTACTTTAGTAGACAAGGCCAAAATACTTTGATTTACTCTATTTTTTTAACCAAGATCATACCTTAATGTAGCAACTCTACGAATTTGAATTTCTTTTTTTTTTTTTTTTATTAATATTGAATATTTAGAATATTCAAATTTATATAATAAATACTATTTACTCAATAAATTGGATTCATTAATACGAGTTGATTTTTGATTACGATAAATTGCTGAAACAATAGCCGGTCCAATAGCTGCTTCAGCGGCTGCAATAGCTATAACAAAAATTGATAAGATTTCTCCCTTTAATTGACGATTATCAAAAAAATCAGAAAATGTTACAAAATTCATATTAACTGCATTCAGTATAAGTTCAAGACACATAAGGGCCCTAACCATATTTCGACTTGTGATCAACCCATAGATGCCTATACAAAATAAATAGGCACTTAAAACAAGTACATGTTCTAGCATTGTTAAATAATTCCTTCTAAATCTCATGATTTTTAACCGAAATAAGAATTTAACCGATTCGATTGAATGACATATAACAAATATGAAATTTTTTCATTGATGATTTTATTATTGTTATTGTCGAGCTACAGCAATTGCGCCTATTAAAGCAACTAAAAGAATTATTGAAATAAGTTCAAATGGAAGAAAAAAATCTCTTGATAAATGAATTCCAATTTGTTGACTATTAATTATCAAATCTTGCTCCACAATCTGGTTTGATCTTGTAGGCCAAAAAATTCCGTACCATGACGTATCTGGAATAGTAGTAATTAGCGAAATAAAAAGACTTGTAGAAACCATCAAAGTAATTCCATCCCCAACTGTCCAAGGATTAAAATAGTTGGAATATTCTGAACCATTCATGAACATCACAGCAAAAATGATTAAAATATTTATAGCCCCTACGTAAATCAGTAGCTGCGCAGCAGCTACAAAGTAAGAACTCAGTAGAATATAGACTAAGGATATACAAACCAGAACCAACCCCAACGAAAAAGCAGAAAAAATTGGATTGGGAAGTAATACGACCCCTAAACCCCCTAAGATCAGACTTGATCCCAGAAAGACTAAAATTAAATCTGGTATTGGTTCAGGTAAATCCATTTAATTTAAAAAGATAGAAATAAAAGTATTTCATGACTTTATTGACCTGACCAGGAAAAAGAAAAAAGAAGAGACTCCACTTCTTGTATGTTTAGGATACTTCTTAACTTAATTAAACTTAATGAAAACTAAATGAAAGTTGAATGGGTGTGACTTGATGTAGATAGCGTTCTTGGAGCATTGTAATTAGATAATTAGACCCCCAGAATTTAAAATGTATATTTTAAAATCATTTTAAATGAAGATTTTAGCCAATATCTTGATTGGTCAAACAAAACCTTATTATTTTCTTAGTTTTTCAGAAGGTTTATACATTTTTTATTTGAGGCGAATTCGAAATTGTTTGAATTGTGTAATCGTCAATTACTGATATCGGTAACCGACCTAAAGCAATTTGATTATGATTCAATTCATGACGATCATAAGTCGAAAGCTCATATTCTTCAGTCATTGATAAACAATTTGTTGGACAATACTCGACACAATTTCCACAAAATATGCAGATTCCAAAATCAATACTGTAATTAAACAGCCGTTTCTTTCGAATATTACTTTCGAATTTCCAATCTACAACGGGCAGATCGATAGGACATACACGAACACATACTTCACAAGCGATGCATTTATCAAATTCAAAATGGATGCGGCCCCGGAAACGTTCCGATGTGATCATTTTTTCATAAGGGTATTGAATAGTTATCGGTAAACGATTCACATGAGACAGAGTAATTGTGAAACCTTGACCTACGTACCGAGCCGCTCGTATTGTTTGTTGACCATAATTCATCAACTCAGTTAACATAGGGAACATATCGTGAATATGTATAAATTTAAAATACTTGTTTCTTTCTCTTGTTTGAGAGAAGTCGTGAATAGAAACTACTCTAATACCTTAGAGCGAAAGAAGGTGAAACGAGGTTGTTAATAATAAATTACCTAGAGAAATAGGTAAAAGAAATTTCCAACCAAGATTTAATAGTTGGTCCATTCTGAGCCTTGGTAAAGTCCATCTTGTGGCAATAGAAATGAACAAGAACAAGTAAGTTTTACCTAATGTAATAAAGATACTGATTATTGTTCCAAAGACTTTCCCCGTTTTATTTATGAAAAAAATGTCAGGAACAAATAGATAGGGAATCCAAAGATTCCAACCCCCAAAGTAAATAATTGTTACAAATAATGAAGAAACTAGTAGATTCAGATAAGAAGCAAGGTAAAATAAACCAAATTTGATGCCGGAATATTCGGTTTGATAACCGGCTACTAACTCTTCTTCTGCTTCTGGTAAATCAAAAGGTAATCTCTCACACTCGGCTAGAGCAGAAATCAAAAAAATGATAAATCCTATAGGTTGACGCCACAGATTCCACCCCCAAAAACCATATTTTGACTGTGCTTCAACTATATCAACTGTACTTGAACTGTTAGATAATTATAGTCGATCAGAATTACACTGTTTTCATCGCTATTCCAAAACCGTACATGAGATTTTCATCTCATACGGCTCCTCAAAGATCACAGCTAAATATAAGGACATTTCATTATTATTGATTTTTATATTTTGTAGGATAGAGTTAAAACTTCTCACAAGGTCCCGAATTAAATCAAAGGAATTCTGTTTGCTATATTTTTTATATTTTTTAATATTAATTAAAAAATGCTTTGGAATTGATCTTATCTTTTTCTCGTATATTGTATAAAGGGATTTTACAAAAAGTAAAAGATTACTTCGTTCGTACTAGTTATTTTTTTTAATCGACGGATAGGAACATACTCTGAATCGGAATCATGGGTAATACTTCTTGATCATTTCTACCAACTAAAAGTCCCAATTCAAATTCCTTTTATGTATACAAATGTTCTCGCGGATAACTTAGAAAATCCTTATTACTAATCCTTTGTGTATCTTAGTCTTCCTAACCATCCACTCAATTTTGTTCAACCTGAATTTTTTTTTAATATACCTAGGCTAATAGATAAAAAAATCGATCTTTTAAACCCGCTTCAAGAAGTGATGAATAAACAACCAATCTTGGGGTAAGGTCTTGGGCTAAATAGTCTCTACTACTTATGTTTCCTTTTACTTAATCCTTGTACATAGGAAATGAGAATCAATCCTTTATTTACTGCAAAATTCAAAACCGTTTTATTTCACCCATATAACTATTAACTTTTATTCATCAACCCGAAAGATCAAAGAAAAATTAAAATAGAAAATCAACCTATTTAACTTGACTTTCTTATTAGAATTCAAAAGAAAGGGTAGGTGAAATAAAGGATTTCACCGAATCACACGTAGAGATATTGATAGTACACACAAAGTTAATGGTATTTCATAACTAATTGATTGAGCAGCGGCTCGTAGACCACCCAAAAAGGAATATTTATTATTTGATCCATATCCCGACATAAGAAGTCCAATGGGAGCAATGCTTGAAATAGCGATCCATAGAAAAACACCAATACTAAGATCGGCTAGAATAAGGTGGTAGCCAAAAGGAATTACTGAATAACTTAGTAAAACTGCTAAAACTGCGATGGATGGTCCGATACTGAATAAGTGAGTATACCCTCTAGATGGAAGAAGGTTCTCTTTGAAAAGCAGTTTTATACCATCTGCTAGAGCTTGAAGAATTCCTAAGGGGCCCGCGTATTCGGGTCCAATACGTTGTTGTATACCTGCGGATATTTCTCTTTCTAACCAAACAATTACGAGTACACCTATTATGATTCCTAATACAAGAGTAAAAATAGGGACAAGCGACCATATGATTCTATATATCCCTTTAAAATTGAGTAAGAAGTCGAATCTATAAAAAGAGTTGATAGCTTGTATTTCTATTGTATCCATTATCATTTTAACGATCAATTTCTCCCATAATGATATCTATGCTCCCTAGTATCGTCATAATATCAGCCAATTTCATTCTTTTAACTAACTGAGGAAGGATTTGCAAATTGATAAAACCCGGCGGGCGTATTTTCCATCTCCAAGGAAAAACACTCCGATCTCCTATTAGAAAAATGCCCAATTCGCCTTTTGGGGCTTCGACTCTCACATAAAGTTCTTGTTTCGACAATTCAAAGGTTGGAGAAGGCTTTTTACTAATAAATCGATATTCAAAATCATTCCAGTCGCTATCTTTTACTCTATCAAAACGTCGGATTTCTAAATTCTCATAGGGTCCCCCTGGAAGTCCTTCCAGAACCTGTTGTATAATTTTTACGGATTCTGTCATTTCACCGATTCGTACTAAATAACGAGCTAATGAATCCCCCTCTTTTTGCCATTGAACCTCCCAATCCAATTCGTCGTAACATTCATAACGATCAACTTTACGAAGATCCCATTGGATTCCGGAAGCTCGTAACATTGGTCCCGATAAACCCCAATTTAGTGCTTCTTTTCCACCAATAATACCTACACCCTCAACCCGTTCTAAAAAAACAGGATTACGCGTAATAAGTCTTTTATACTCATTAACCCCTGTTAAAAAAAACTCACAAAAATCTAAACATTTATCTATCCAGCCATAAGGTAAATCAGCAGCTACTCCTCCGATACGAAAATAATTATGCATCATTCGCATACCTGTAGCAGCCTCGAATAGATCATAAATCAATTCTCTTTCTCGAAAAATATAGAAGAAAGGCGTTTGTGCGCCAATATCTGCCATAAAGGGCCCGAGCCATAACAAATGTGAAGCTAGACGACTCAACTCCAACATAATGACTCGGATATAACTAGCTCTTTTAGGTACTTGAATATTTCCTAACTGTTCGGGGCCATTTACCGTTATTGCTTCTGTGAACATAGTCGCTAAATAATCCCAACGGGTTACATAAGGTAAATATTGTAAAATTGTTCGATTTTCCGCAATTTTCTCCATACCTCTATGTAAATAACCCAATATTGGTTCACAGTCAACAACATTTTCGCCATCTAGAGTAACGATGAGCCGAAGAACACCATGCATTGATGGGTGGTGAGGACCCATATTTACTATCATAAGGTCTTTTCTTATATCTGGCCCAGTCATAAGTTTTTTATTGATTCATTCTTCCATGAATTGCTGAAAGTCAAAAGAAATTAATAAAAATTTAAAATAAAAAATTCGAATTAAAGAATAAAAAAATAAGCACTTAAAACAACATGAATTTTTCAATTAACGAATTTTTGTCTCTCGAATACTTAATTGACCAATTAATTCTTTATAATGTACTCTATTTTTTTTGGACAAATAAGCCAACAGCCGTTGACGTTTTCCTAAAATTTTTCGCAATCCTCTCTGAGATAAATAATCTTTTTTGTGCAATTCTAAATGTGAAGTAAGCCTCCATATCTTATTGGTAAAACTTAATATTTGAAATTCAACAGACCCTCTGTTTTCTTCTTTTGAGCTAATCGAAATCAATACATTTTTGATCATACAAGATTTTCCCTCTTCCAATTTTTTAACGATATGGATTTGACTACTGAATAAGAATAATGTTAGTAATTTTACTGTGGTATATACAACACCTTGAATTTCTTTATCGAATAGGGATAGGATATAATATATATAGGAAAAGGGTGTTACCAACAACGTTTCAACTCGGAATACATATATATCCTTAACATACTGAAACGACTGCCATTATTTGTATCAAACCAATAGCGATTCATACAAGCTAAATCCTCTAATCGATAATTAGAGCAAGTCAAAAATTTCACTTTAATTAATTCATTCTTCTCTTTATGCTTATGTTTGTCAACAAATTGACTACAGTTGTTCGCGGTGCAAAATCCTAGATTTTTATTCGTATTTTTGGAATTGAAACTCATTTTTATTCTAAACTCTCTACGATATTTATGAGGTAAAATAGTTTCAGGAGAAAGTAAATCAAAAAAATTCTTATCAATATCTGCTTGTTCTGGGTATCCTTGATTATTTTTATGTTTACTCTTATGAACCAATGAAATACATAAAGTTTGATACAGAATAAATTGGCTATCATTTTTTACAGACAGACGGGCGGGTTCGATAACTAATATCCCTTTTTTGATCAATTCTACAAAATTTAAACTATTCTGAATTAGCAGTATATCCAAGGTCAGTTCTCTTCGCTGAATCGAAGATATAACAATTTTTCTTGGATTTAACAGTCTAAGCAGTAGACAATATATTTTGATATTATTGATCATTCGTTGATTCAAAGCATCGCCCCATCTCAATTGAAAAAGTAAATAACGTTTCAGCAAGAACTTTAATTCTTCTTTTGATCCTAAATAATATTTTTCAATATCTTTTTGATGATTTGTTAAGGAGTGGGATTCAAGATTCCCCCGTTTTTGTACATCTGATCTAAGATTTCTTTGGTTTCTTAGATTTTTTTTTTTAGACGGTATAAGCCATTCAACTTTTTTGTTCTCAATGATGTTTTTATTTAGATTCCTTCGTAAAAGAAGCCCTTTACTTGGTATAACCCAAGGTTTCATTTTATACAGATTAGAAAGTATTAAAAATTCTGGAAAGAGCCAAAAGTTTAGGGTTGCTATGGGACATTTTCGTATTTCCTCATTCATTCCCGTCCAATCTAAAAAGGTTTTTTTGGGGTTTGGTACCTTGATTTTAAGTTTTTTCGGAAGTGCGAGATAAAAAAGAGTTTTTTTAACAATTTTATCAGTTATTTGATAATTGTTAGTCTTAATCTTAGTATTTTGATTACTCTTAGTATCGATCTTGATCCAGTATTCAATAGCGATCTTTTGTCTAAGATCAAAATGGAGAGTTTTCCAATCAAAATGTTTTCTATCGGTTTTTTTTTTCATAGATTTTCTATCGCTCTTTCCTATATAATTAGGAATAGGACTCCTTCCCCGTATATCAAAAAAGTTGTATTTATACGTGTTTGAGTTGGAATAACTATCTTGTTTTCTATTTACTTGTGTTTCAAAAGCTGATTCATAAATAGATAAGTCCTTTTTATTTTTATTTTCAGAATTACTAGATTGATATGAGAAAAGATCATATCGAGAGTTTTTTTTTAAATTTTCTTTTTTATTCTGTACGAAATAGGCTTCAACAGGATTTTCTTTTTTGAACAAGATTAATACATCTTTTTCATACGAACCTCTTTTGCAATTTTGAGCCATAGGGTGTTGAGAAATTTTATTTCTCAACCCTTTGGGTAGTAATCTAGACCATCGAATCTTAGAGAAATTATATTGATGATATCGTTTTAATTTCTTTACCCAGGTTTTCCAGTGATTTGTTCCATAATTGAAGCATTTATTATGATTTAATTCCAAGTGAATTATCCCTTCAAAGGAATCCTTTATTTTTATTTCGGTCTTAACAAAAAAAGGAATTCCGTAATCGTGATATTTAAAAACATATCTTAATTTATCCAAATGAATACCTTGAGTTTGTGATAAGTTGTAAAATACATATGCTTGCGACAAGTAGGATAAGTAGCAACATTTTTGTGAATTTTTTTGATTCCTAATAGTATTAATTGACTTTTGTATAGTTGAAATAATTGAAATAAAGTTAATTTTATTTTCGTTTTTTTTATTAATTCTTTCTTCATCTGCTTCATTAATATTTATTAATTTTTTGATAAATTTGTTTATTGGGTCGAGAAAAAGTCGTCTAATGAGTTTGGAACGATTAATGATAGACAAAACACGATTTATGTATATTTTTTCCAAAAAAGAATTTATAAAGAAATATATTTTCGGGATTAATCGAACATTTCTCCGTTTTATTATTTCAAATAATAAATTTGAAAATTCCAATCCTTTATCTTTATAAATTCTTTTGTTAGCACTAATATATATTCTTGTGTTTTTTTTTTTATCTTTTGTCATTCTTTCTATTTGATTCCGGATTGTGATTGCCCTAGCAGTTATATCCTTATTTTTTTTTTCTGTCAGTGTCCGGTTTGAAGATTGAATTTGATTAATCAATGATTCAGGAATTATCTCATTGATGTTTGTAGAATCTTTGTTGTTTTTTGTTTGATTCGATTTATAGACCTTGCTTACGTTAAAGAATAAGATTGGGTTTAATTTTGAAAATACTCTTATTTTTTTTTTTATTTTTTTTGAAACTAATTTCGTCTTTCCCCTTAAAGTTTTTCGAACTAAGAAATAGGTATTTTTCGATTTTCCAATCTTTGTTTTCAATTCCTTAAAAATAGGTTTAAAAAAGGAAGATCGTTGTCGAGGAAAACCAAAAGGAACGTTCGTTTCCAGCCCAGAAACTGTTAAAAAACAAAAATCATTTATTTCTTTTTTGTTTTGCATTAGATTTCTACGAGAGGACCGTCTATGCCAAGGTTTCAGACAGAAAGGAAATAGGATTTTTATCTGCAAACCCTCTCTTAACCAATTTTTCGGAAATTCAGTTTCCGATAATTGAATACCATTATATGTACATATAATATGCATTTCTCTATTCCATTCCTGTAGATCCTCATTCCATTCAGGAGTTTGCAATAAAACCATACGTCCAATATTTTTTGCTATTATCAATGAAGGCAATAGAATATATTTTCTCAATTTCGATTGAGCTATTAGCATCAAACTTCTTGCTTTTCTTGGAATTGGCTTACTATTCCATGCTTCAGCTATATCTGCCCGTTTTTTCTCTTGTTTTTTGTTC